TGAATAACGGCTCTGCTATGAAAGAAAGCGGCAGACAGACTAATTTGGCCGGTATTCCCTAATGAGTGGCTTTAGGAGATTAGGGTCCCCCCAACTATTCTCCACCCATCCGCGGAGGGTTTCCGTATCCGTCTCCGCGGAGATCTCCAGATCGTAAGACATTATCGCCTTCGCGGCACTGGAGTATATTTCCGTCATTTCCGGAAAGTACACGGACAGCCGCCCTTTCCCCTTTTCACAATGTTCGTGAAGTTGCTCACGAATCAAAGTGTGAATGTCCCTTCGAAGTGCCGCACGCTCTTTTTGATCAGGAGCGGGGTGGGCAACTTCCGTCGGTGCTGGCGCCTGCGGCAGCGCCTCTGGAGCCGCCCCCTGGAGCCAGCGGGTTCTGAATGACCTCCCTCTCACGGTTAAAAAAGTGATTAACCATCTCGAAAAAATCCATATCGTCCATCCGAAAAACGTGTCTCAATTACAGCCAACTCCCCTGTCTGTTTCCCTATCGAAAAACCAACCCTACTCCATTTTTTCTAGAAATGCTAACCAAGTGACACACTGGGGCCATGGGTCATGAAAGAGGTTGATCCCCATCCCCCTTAACTATGTATGGCCAATGAACTCCTCGCTTTAGTCCGTTCTTTTACTTCTTTGGGCTCGGGTCGATAGTAGCCGTGGTAGTAATGTCCCGGACCCGGCTACCGCCCCGAGGCGCCGATCGGGAAAGTCATAAAGGGACGTTAAACGTAATTCTAGGAGGGCGTTACCACAACAAAAAACCGAGTCTTGGCAGTTCAAGTGAAAGTTTATTAGACTAGTCCCACTAAGATGGCGGGAAAACTTACTTCCGAGAGAGCTGCTTTCGCCTCGGTAATTACCTAACGAGAGAGAGCCGATGCAAAAGTAGCCCTTTACGCGAGGGAACGCCAGACAGACTTATCTCTGCTAACTACCTTTTATATAGACTGGAAGTTAGAGAGATACTAAGGTATAGTGCTGTTACCAGAGAAGGCTGTTTCATGCTAGGCGTCCAGACCTACTACGCCCGAGCCGCATCCCCGGCACACTTGCTATATCCACTAACGCTTCATCCCACTTCATCCTACCAACTATACCTGATATAAAGCCGTTCTATAACAATTCAAGACAACAAGAAAGCAAGAAAACGATAGCGATCGGTTTGGGAGCGTCACCGGGGAGTTACGCTTTTTCTCCCGCCTCAGCTTCGCGGATGGGAGGAGGGCGAGAGCGGAGCCCGCACGCTCTATGCTTTTCCCCAGCTTTCCCTCCAGATTAGCTCGTACCCCCTCTGTCTAGGGATTCCTGGGGCATGAGTTAAGCATATAGTTGATTGCTCTTTCTTTCGATTGAGCGTCGGTACTTTTGGAGTCTCTCTCTGTAGGCGTGCAAAACAACAGAGCCACTGCTCTTCGAGGCGGTGAGGTGGACAATCCCTTACTTCAGCTTCAGAGGAGCATCTTTGCATGAATCAATACTAACTCCCCAGTCAGCTGACCCTCGATTTCGGAGATTATAGCAGAAGAACTCCGTAACGGCGGGGAAGGGTTTCGCCTCGAATCCAAACGATTTCTCGTTTTTCTTCTCTTAAGATATTTCTAGTTAGGACTTGATCGAGGGATCAATTGACTCCGAAACATAAAGTAACAAGACCAGAACCCCGTGTGGACTATGAACCAACAAAAAGAAGAATGCCTTTGAGCTCTTGTTCGAGTTCTTCCTTGATGACCGGAAGGGGAGACAGAAGTATAAAATGCCTCTTCCCCCTGGAGGCTTTCTGGCATTTCATCTTTCTTGATTTCCGGAATGGGAAGCTCTCTGATCTTTCCTTCGAGTTCGAGTTTTTATTTTATAGAAGAATGGTAACAAAAAGAAGAGCGTCAGCTCCTAACTCTAATGCCTCTAGGAAGAAGCACAAGGTCAAGGAGGAAAAGCTCCCCCACGTCAAGTCTACAGGCCAACGGACAACACCATCCAATCATCCTTTGATAATACATATAATCTTCCAAACAAAACTGCAGACAATCAGACGGAGCAGAATCTTTTTTATGTTAATAAAGAAACTTCTCAGCACATACAGATTTCTGCCGATCCTTCAACCAGTACTGCTTCTCATGATTCTCAGTTGAGGGTTGATTCTTCTCATCAGGTAATAGTAGATGCCATTGACTCATCTCTGGCTGCTAACAATTCCAATGTTGATAATTCTGGTATTCAGGCTATTATGCCTATTATCTCTCAGCCTGATCATGAACTCATAAACACCATGGAGTCTAATATATCCCTTGTTTGACTGAAATCCAAAGATGATGCTAACGTTCCAAAGGAACAAGCTGCTCAGACTAAGGGATACTTATCGGACTCTGAACCTATGAGAGAAGCAAACACAGGAATTTCAGGTGTAAGGAATTATCTCAAGTGTTATCTAAAGCTTCTGAATCCTACAAGCAGCAGCCAGATACATCTGTCAAAGTACAAGAATCGAACTTGAAGAGCTCCAGAAGGGTTACTAGAGCGTTGGCTCGTTCTTCTCAAACTTCTTCCATTGTTAGCCATGATTAATAACCTCTTGTGGAATATCAGAGGCATAGGCAACATCAAATCAAGAAGGAGGGTTGCCAAGCTTGTAAAGATGTATAATATATCGTTGATTGCTATTCTTGAACCTCTTCACCATGCTAATAAGATTCAGGAATTCTCCAACAGAATTGGTTTCAACTTTTCATTGGCAAATCAAGAGGCAGATGAGAAAATATGGCTCTGTTGGAATCATGAAGTGAATGTAGTGCTTGTCGACGCCTTTGAACAGTGTATCACAGTCGACATCGGCTTCCTTAATTCTGATCTGGTAAGGCTTACCATTGTTTATGCAAAGTGCTCCATTCAACGGCTTCTTTGGGAAAAACTTCAATTACTGTCCTAAGACATACAAGGTCCATGGATGGTTGCGGGTTATTTTAACGCAATTTCAGATGTGTCTGAAAAACTTGGTGGCAGACCTCAAAATCTTGTATCTTTAGAGGAATTCAATACAATGATTAATGATTGTGGCATCATTGACTGCGGTTATGAGGGCAGCAAGTATACCTGGTAGAATAACCCATAAGGTGGGGGCTTTGTTTGGGCGAGGCTTGACAGAGTTTTCACTAATCCGGCTTGGGCTGATGTCCTCTACTATGGTGAAAGACTTACCACGCTCAACATCAGAGCATTCTCCTATGCTTATCCAGATTGACGAAGGTGTGTCTTTTCATCCATCTTCATTCAAATGTCAGAACATGTGGATTAAACACCCCGACTTCTTACAAATTTTAGAGTATTCGTGGAATTTGCCTGCTTGGGGTTCTCCTTTTGACATATTTTTTCAGAGACTTAAGAGCGTAAAACAACATATTAAAATCAGGAATAAGGATATCTTTGGCAACATCTTTGATAATGTGAAGAAAGTCGAAGACAAACTGCTACAAGCTCAAATTGCTTTGGAACATTGTTGAACTGATGGGAATTAAAAAGCTTTTAATGAAGCCAAAGAGGATCTGAACCATACTCTTCTCATGGAAGAGACCCTTTGACGTCAGAAATCTGGTATTCAATGGCTTAAAGAAGGTGACAAGAACACCAGATTTTTCCATGCGGTTGCGAGCAAGAAATTCAAAAGAAGCCTCATTAGGAGAATCAAGGATTCACACTCCCTAAGATTATCTCTAAAGAGCAAAGTGCATTTGTCAAGGGTAGAAAGATTGCAGACAACATTTCCATTGCCCAAGAAATCACTTGTGATCTTGATAAAAAGGTTAGAGGAGGAAATTTCATTCTTAAGCTGGACATGATGAAAGCCTACGACCGTTTAGAATGGGATTTTTTATATTTGGTGTTAGAGAGATTTGGATTCTCCTTTAGTTTTATTGAGCTTATCAACTTGAAGAATCCTTTTTTTTTTTTTTCAGTTATCGTAAATGGGGCAATGCATGGTTTTTTCAAGAACTCTAGGGGTCTCAGGCAGGGTGACCCCCTATCCCCTAGCCTTTTCATCATTGCTGAAGAGGTGCTAAGTAGAGGGCTCAGTCGCTTGTTCTCTCATAACCTTGCGGGTTACTACAGGCATGGCAGAGGTCAGATTCCCATCACTCATCTTTTATTTGCAGATGACATGCTGATATTCTTGAATGTTTCAAAAAAAATCTCTGGAAAATTTCTTTAAGTTCCTTAGTTCTTATGAAGCTTCTTCGGGGCAACTTATCAATAAAGGCAAAAGTGCCCTATATCTATCCAAGAAGATCTCATATGCAAGAAAATTGGTCATCCAAAACGTCTATGGTATCCCTGAAAAAGAATTTCCGTTCAAATATTTTTGGGTTCCCATTATCAAAGATAGACTCAAGACTATTTTCTTCTCTGAGATGATTTCTAAGGTGCGCAAAAAGGTAGAGGGCTGGCAAGGTAATTTGTTAAACCTGGCGGGAAGGACTGTTCTGATAAAACATGTCTTATCTTCCATCCCTTTACACATGCTAGCTGGTACACCTGTACCCAAAGGTATTTTAGCTTCTATTAACAAAATCTTGGCGAGATTTTTCTGGGCGGATAGAGATTACTCTCGGCACAGACATTGGGTGGCATGGAATGCAGTCTCCTCCACCTTCGAAGAAGGGGGGCTTGTAATTCGATCTTTTCAAGATGTGGCCAAGGCGATGCGTATGAAAATGGCATGGAAACTCGTTACTGAAACTAGCCTTTGGTCCACCTTCTTCAAACAGAAATACATGCAAAACATTCATCCTTGGTACGCTTCTAATTCTAAAAGGCCGGGTTGCTCGAAACTTTGGACTGAAATCGCTAGTGTCATGAGATCAATTCTTTTGAACTCAAAATGGCTCATCGGCAATGGCAATTCCACAAGCTTTTGGTATGACAATTGGTTTGCTGATTGTCCTTTAATTGAATTCGCATTGGAATCTCCTGAAGACTCTCCTAATGTTGCTGAATTTGTTGACCCAAATGGTGAATGGAATTTCTCATCTTCTTCCTCAAGCTGTTCTTGACTCTATTGCTGAATCGCAAATCTGTTTATCTAACAAGGATGACAAAGCTGATTCAAAAGGCGGATTCTCTCTTATATCTTGTTGGAATCTTAATCAAACGGATGCCGAAAACTTGGTCTGATGTCATTTGGAAAGCTGCTGTTCCTCCTAAAATATCCTTCTTCATGTGGAAGCTTTTTCATGACGCCATTCCCATTGACAGTAAAATATCTCAATGTGGAGTTCAGCTGGCTAGTTGCTGCAACTGTTGCACTAGTTCTAAATGCGAAGATATCAATCATTTGCTGGTTGATAGTGAACTAGCTAATTATATATGGCATAGCATGAGCAGAATTTTTGTATTCTCGCTTTTTCCAAATGAAAGCATCAAAGCCAGACTAATGAGAATCTGCAGCAGAAGATACAGAAGTTCTCTTGTGGGTGAGTTGACTAAAGTTGTTCCTCTCATAATCTGCTGGGAAATTTGGAAGGAACGGTGCAATCGAAGGTATGATAATAAGGCTTCTTCCTCCATCACAATCTTAAAAAGAGTGGTCAATGATCTTCAAGATTGCTCGTTTTTATCAAAACCTTCTAAAGATGCTACCCATGCGGAGGAAATTGTTCTCAGTTGCCTCAACATTCAACCGAAATGCTATCAGCAAAGGAAAAAGATCATTGTTAAATGGCTGAAACCTTCATTCCATCAAGTTGAATTCTGACGGCGCCTCCGAAGGCAACCCAGGTCCGGCTGGTGGAGGTTGTATTCTCAGGGATCATAGAGGTAACATGGTATATGCTTTGTCGAACTTTTATGGCTTGTCCTCGACAATCCCTATGGAGCATACTCAGCTTGTAGATGCTTTGACCGAATATACAAATCCTGACTAGAATCAGATTTCAGACATGGTTGTTGAGGAAAGCTTTGTGGAGAAGGCTGGAGGAGCTACTTCGGCTGTAGAACTATCTGATATGCAAGATGTTTATACTTTAATATAAAGGAAGGAGATAAGCATTCCGATGTAGTGGTGCAAAACGAAGGGGTTGGAGTCGTTATAGAGGCTGGTTCTGATAAGCAGAATGAGTCTCCTTCAAAGAATATATCAGAGGGTTCATTTTTTTCTCAAGAGAATAGGGGCGGGTCTAGTAGCGGGCAAAGCAGAGATGGCTCGAAAATTTGAGGTCTGGTGGAAGGTTTAAGAGGAAAGCTGGCATGACTGTCTTAAGCATATCAGGAAGGGAAGGTAGCAGCAAGCCTTATGTTAAGCAAGAAGTCTCATATGTGCGATTACCGATTCCTTTTTTTTAAAATGTTTGCTTAGTCCCCATTCCTGGTAGTCTAGCTCAGTCTGTCCCTTGTCTGTCCATTCCTTTAGTTTGTCGTCTGTATGTTTATTTGTCTTTAGTAAGAAAGCCTGTTAAAGCCATCTGATAAGTCAGGTACTAGAGGTCCATTCAATGCTCTAATAAGCTTTCTTTTACGCCCTGGAATTAAGCGTTTTTCAAAGACAGTAGGCAAGGCACTATAAGGAAGTGAAGTAGGGTCGGCAGATATAGGCTTCTCTTTTATTGAATAAGTCTCCTCTCGTAGGCCTCTCTTTCTGTGACAAAGAGGCATTCCAAGAACTTCTATGGAGGAGCGCTGGTATTAGCTTAGTTTGCTTGTTTAGTGGCATCCCGTCGCTTGTTTAATTAATGCCTTCCTTCTGGGCATTTGTCCTTGTTTTTATCATTGGCATCCGCTTACAGAATTTCCTTTAGAGCGTACCTTTCTTTCCCTGTCTACCATTCCAGCTATGTGCCTATCCCTTGATTCCAGGTATGTGGTGCCCATCCGGTCCTTGTTTACCGCTGCTTTATACTATTACTGGTTTCCGTCCTTTAGTATGATCTCCTTGCTTGCCCTGTCCGGTCATATGTTCTCCTTCCCGGTCAACGGCATTGGCTATTGGCCATCCGTCCACAAATCATTTTATGTAAATCTATCTTCCCGGCTTTGAATTAATTCCATTCCTATCCCATTCCCAGTTCTTCTTTCATTTTGTTACCAGTTCACTAGGGATAGTTATCGAGTTGCCTATGGAGTAAGGGGGGCTCCCCCTTTGAAATAAGTGCTTTAGTATACCTATCTTTCATTAGTAAAAAGACTTATTCAAACTAGCTCATAGGTCAAAAGTATACCTGGAAAAAGGATCGATAATCGGCTTTCTTTTAAGGCTAGGAAGTGACGATTTGAATGAAATATAGTTAGTTTGAAGGAAAGCATGTGACGGGTATAAGGCAGTAGCAATAGGTAGTAAACAGGAGTCAACGGTTGGCACATAAGGCTTGGCTAGTTCAGTAGTGGGTAGTCCCTATACTATGAATAGTGCGCGCTATTGGTATTCTTATTAATAGTACGAGACGCACTAGTCTTTTTCTTTATCAGAGTCAGGGATTACAACTACTACTTGGACTAGTTCCTTGCCCTGGACGGGAAAGGAGGCAAGGCCTTTCATTAAGAAGTGTTAGTCCGGGATCCTTAAGGTAAGGCAAGGCAAGGCCCTCAGGGGCCAGTCAAGTATCCTTCAATCTAGGCAGGGATCAGTCGAGGATAAGATTGGTAGCAGCTATTCTCTACACCGACTTAATAAGTCAAGGCGAGGGGTAAGTCTATCTCTAGACCCTGCACCCTCCAAGCGAGAGCCTTACTATCTCTTCCTTAGGCCAGAGACCCCCCTGAAACCTTAAGCCTGGACCTTAAACCAGCACCTTAAACAAGAGGGGAGTAGAATTCATTAATAAGTCAATAAGGGTTCATAGGAGATTTCCGAGATCAGTCAATCAGTCTTTATTTATTTCTTTAGCAATTGATTCATTATAGGAGGTACTTCCCCCTTATAGATAGAGCTTTCCCCAGCTGGAGAGAGAATTTCTTTCTAGCAGGGAAAGAGAACGCGGAATGGCCTCCCCGATATGAGACACCCGGAGTTGCCTTTTTATGCGATTATGGGCATTGGTGATGCGATTATGCTAGCCAGCCAGGTATGGACCTGACCTTATAGAAAGAAAGACAGCAAGCAGCAAGCTTGTTAAACTCACTCTCCTGCAGCTGAAGAAATGAGGCACCTGCTGCCTGTTACGCTATTTTTCCCGCCAGCTACAACGTAGAAAAGTCAACCAGCTACGACGGTAAACCCTCCAGCAGACCCCCTTTAGATATCTATATATTAAGTGGCACACCTCGCTATACTATATTAATGAAGTGGGGCAGAACCCTAGCCACGCTCAGGCTTTGAGGGGAATAAATATGATGCATTGAACCGATCGAGAAATAGGGAAGGCATGCATTGCCTGCATATAGAAGGCAGGGCCAACCAATTACGCTTACCAATGAATGATATGGGTTTTCAAGATGCTTAGGCCTCCTTCGGTTCATCAAGGAAAACCCCTCCCCTCCCTTTCTGTCCTTGAGGCTGGGTTAATTGAACTAATCAAAGTGTCTAAAGAAATTGATTGCTCAGAAAGCCTGCAATAGACAAAGAAAGAAAGCTGTTATTCCAGCAAGGGACTCCCGGGGTGGGAGTCACTTGCGATACTCCTGCTCTTTCTCGATCAGGCACCTGATCCGTTTATGCTTCAGCCGCTGCTTCCACTGGTTCAGGGTAAAATAAATACCACTCGGGCAACTGACCGATCGGGGTCTGTATCTCCGGTTCCGCTCCTGTATTTCCCACTGCTACCCCAGCTATTTGTGCTTGGACTCGGGAAACTCGATCGACCGGGTGGTATATTGTAACTCCCATTTGCTATTACAGCCCAGCAGAGCGCCTCCGATTGATTGCCCGGTACACGTCGCACCTTATGAAATGAAAGTCCGCTTGGGGAGCATAGGCGTGATAGCGGAACCAAATGTTGAGGTTTCAAAGGCCAGTTCGAGATTTATAGCCAGTTCCAGTTGTGAAACCCGTCGATCCAGTTGGTTTCAGAAGCAAGGGATAGCCTCCCAGACAGGGTCAAGCTCAAAAAGGGATATTTACTTGTGCACGGGGTGCCACGCACTGAAGCTTGCTTTCCTTTCTTTGCTTCATCTTTCGCTTCTTTCTCTGTTTTCTACTTCATAGCTCCCGGTACGATTAGTGAGGGAGGCATTTTCTTTGTTGTTGTGGAATTTGCCTCGCTCGGAATGCAATTGAGGGTTGACTTTGCTCCTGTTTACCCGCAGGACGAGAATCCCCGACTGTTCAGCAAACCTCTCTCGCATTCGAGTCAGTCTCATAGGTGCATTCGTCTTACAGAAAGAAGGTTATGAACAGGAATCGGGTTGACCCCCCCCATCTTGATCACTTTAATCAAAGTAAAAGCACCTCGAAGAAGGTCCTTTCACAGTGCATTTGCGGTTCATTCGATCGTGATCACTATAGAAAGATAAAATATTGAACAGGAATGAGACTGCCAGTCAACAGTCCATCAATCTGGGCCCTCTGCCGAATCTGATCCCCAATCACTCTTAAACCTTCGTCAAGGCCTCACTGACGTTCTTTTTCTTCTATGGGATCCCGGTCCAAACTGAGCTCCCAACGTTAGGGCATTCCTTATAGCCTCAACATCGATTCGTTGGCCATTGCCTTCTAGAAAAAGACGGATTTTGAACCCGCTAACGTAAAATCCTAAGTGAAGGATTAGCTTCTGGTTTGAATATCCTATGTTGCTTTTTCTCATATGAGCTAAGCCGTATTCTCGTAGCGAACTACGAAATGGGAAGCGTAGGGTTCCTCGTTCCCTTGGCGGAAGAAGGGCCCGACTGTATGGAGTAAGCGCCCGGGTGCTAATAAAAAATTCCTCAGTCTCCCTTTGTCTATGTCTCAAAGGCCTCCTCCCCTCCGGCCGGTTGCCTACCCTATGGATCCCGTTGATGCCCCAAAGCTTCTTCCCTTCCCCTTGCGCTTGTAGCTGCCTAAGTGAGTTTGCTTGTCCGGCCTGACTAGCCGAATTCTCTTCTATTGAGAGATGTCCCTACTCTCCTATATGAATAAAGAAAAGAGAGGGTCAAGGGGGATTGTCTCCTAGGTCCCAGCTCTTCTGCATCCCGGTGAGTTCGGTCTCCGAGACCTCCGATCCACGTATGGAAGTAGCAGCTATGGAAGAGTACCTGCTTTTAACAAAGAAAGACAGGTTGGTTTTTTTCCGTCTACTAGACTATGCTCACCCTTTCGTGTACTGCAAGTGTATAATAAGGTATCTGTTGAAGGCCGGTTGCCTGCCCTAGTGGGCATTTTTCTATGTCCAATAAATCCTCCATCCCCTCGGGAAATTCTCAATAGAAAGGTAAGCCTTCTTATTATGGGACCTAAAAGTAGTGTACCAGAGCCTCTCCCCTCTGCTCTGATCCGACGATGAGGAATCAAGTCGCGCATTTCTTCTTAAAGTGAGGCCAGTGCCCCTTCTCCCGATGGTTCTTTGCGGGGTTCCCTCTTTCCATAGCATCTGGCTATCCGGTCCCAGTATGAAAAGATTACCTTCTTTCCTCTCCCTATGGTCGAGCTATATAAAGAACCTCTATGTGTCAACGGGCCTTTCCCTCTCCTGTCTGTGAGGAAGTCCGTCTTTCTTCCCTCTGGAGCTAGTTTGTTCCAGGGGCTTTACCTATCTATCTTAGAGCTGTAAGAGGAGTTAGACTTCTTGCCTTGTAAGCTTACTAGAACAAAATGACGAGGGAAAGAGATAGATGCAGATGAGAAGACGTAAAATGAGAAGATGAAAGATGCGCGTCTGAGAGTCTTATAGGGAACCATAGTCCTGTTGAAACTAATAGAAGTAGAATGCCCTCACATCCATGTTTAATAGAAGGCCAGCGCCTAGCCAAGCTAGTAGTCAAAGAGCTTACCACGGGAGAACCAACTACACTACGAAAGAAAGACCCAGGGTGGGGTTCATTGAAGAAACTCGATGGTCGCATTCTTCTCTTTTCTTTTAGTGGTCTCTTCAAAATAGAGTATTGGATTGGAGTCCAGTAGGGAAATATCTCTTTTGTATCACTCTTGCCAGCTTTCTTTCCAGGGTGTCTCGTTCTCGGAGTGGTATCGTTCTAGGTTTCACTCTCCCCTTTCGTCATAAGGCGTGGTTCTGTCCCCTTCTTCTTCTTGAAAAGAAAGATAGGCCCACTGGCATGGTTTAGTCATTTCAACGTCCGCTGTGCTGTGGTAATAATTAATCCCGAATAGCAATACAATACGTCTTTGTCTTCGTCAGCCCCAAATCCTTTAGTTGAGTGCCGACCTACCAACATTGAAAGGATAGTCTTTCAAAAGACTTTTCCAAATACAAGACCTTATCCCTTTAGCCATCTTTTTCAAATACCGAAAATAGCTAGCCGAGAAAAGGTCTGCTTCCAAAGTCAGTCCACAAAAGGCTTAAAGGGATGAAAAGAAGAAAAAAAAGTGGATTCCCTTGAATGTGGAGAATGCGCCTTAGCTGGAGACCGACCATATACCATATCATGGGGTGTGGGCTACTCTGAAAGGAGTGGTGACCCAGCGCGATAGGTTGCTTTTACTAATACTGGACTGACTTCCTAGTCCTCCCTCCATTAGTTTGTCTTACGGACGGAGTGGACTTTTCCCCAATGGGGTCTAGCTTGAAGGCAAGTAGGCTATTGAGACGCACATAATTACCTTTTCAGCTTACACGGAATGGCTATAGCTCTGGAATGTCTTCTTCTCAAATAGGGGAAAGGCATAGCCCCCGCGCTAAGATACAAAACTTGTCACAGAAAAGGGAAAAAGAGACGAAGGCCAAAGACTGAAGGGCAAAGAGATATTCCACTGCTACTCCTTCTACGCCTACTGACTGCTACTCGTCCCAGATGCTTCCTATGTCATTGATGCCCTTTAATGGTAAGGGGATCCAGGTCGTCAACGTACTTTCGAACAGGCGCTTTCTTCATCTCCATCTCGATCAATATCTACACCTGGATGTGCTGCTATTTCAACAAGGGAAATTGCTAATTTAACCCAGCAAACGGAGGGTTAGATCGAGGTGGTTGGTGATTTGTTGAGGAGCCAGGCGGGAAGGCAAGTCTAGTGATTTCCACAGATAAATAAAGGCAGGAATGCACTATTATTGAAAAGCCGATAGAAGCACTCATTATGAACTAGCAAGCTCTCTATGTCTGTATGGGGGGCATACTCATACAGATGGGCGGGATGATAGAAAGAAAAGACTGGAGAGATACATTTGGAACGAACAGAGGTAGAGGCGGGGATTCAATCACTGATATACTTCCTGCCTTCCGGTCGATTACAAGACCTCTCGGATAAAGCGTTCTCCTCTCGCTATCGATGGTCGAGTGGTTGGGTCGGGAGTAGAAAGATTGAAGACAGACCAGGATGTCCATTTAATGCTAGACTTTTCTAAAGTGGAATTCAAGAGTCAATTCTGCTCGTGAGCGTAATGGTCTTTTTTTGCCTTTCTGGCTTGACTACTCTGCTTGCTTATTGCTTTAGCGGGAGCTGCTGTCGGAAAAGCTTAGCTTTGCTGACTTTCGCCACGAATTGCTAAGGAAACCCCCATTCATTGAAAGAAGTCAAAATCGAGGAATAGATATGGCTGGCAGGTGCGGTAGACCGAAGAAGTTTTAAAGGATATTATAAGAGGGATCTTTCTTTTGCTGCTGATCTCACATCGAGAGCAGCTCCTTAGTTTGATCCTGGCTCAGAAGGAACGCTAGCTATATGCTTAACACCTTTCTTTCGGCTTTTAGTTAGCCTATTCAAGAGTAGGCCCGTCTCCCTTTCTTTCCATTGAATCACTGACAAAACCCTACCTTTCAATTCGACTTAACGAAAGGACTTCGACTTTTAGAACAATCAATCGAAGGGCTAAGGCCAAGGTCAGGGCCTGTTCATAATCCCTATTCAACTTGCTTGACTGACCTTCCCTTCGGTCAGCCCTCTTGTTCCAGTCACTGCGGTTCTTGCTTGAGCCGGGACGGGAAGTACAGAAGGTACAGAGGTGAGAAGCTTTTAGATTCTAGATACGAAGGTACGAAGTGGATTTCTCATGGCCCTACCAATAAATCTTATGATATACGAGCATAAACAATAACCATTTAGAATACCTGCTTGCTGGGAGAGGGGATTTCTCGACTCGACCGATAGGGGGGAGGGAGAACTGGTTTGATTCATTTTCCACGTAGGGAAAGCATAAAAGGAAAGCGGTCCCTTACCTTGTGACCTATATTTAATTCCCGTAATCGAACCTTCCACAGAAAGCAGCTCGGTAATAAGACTTGAACATGGATTCTTTCCCATCGACTGGACCTTTCACAGGGACCAGGAACAAGGACCAGGACGAATAGGGAACTAATCTTTTCGTTTCGGGATTTGAGTAGGTAAGGGCAGCGGGACCAGCAACATGAACAATCGGACCAAGCAAGTTATTAAGCCAACTAACAAAGCCACAAGCTACAGGCAGGATCCTTTGTTAGCTCTACGATTAGGGAGTACGTCACCTTCCCTCCTCTTGAAATGAGAATGGGTAAGAGATCTGGTCGAGTCTCCTATATGGACTGCGCCCATTACTTATGAGAAAGTTCCCCTCCAGTAAGGGGGAAGTTTTCTTTGAGTGAACGAACGTAGCGATGCCGGGGTCGGTGAGCTAGTGAGGTAACACAAGACCGGTGCGGACTACTTCTTCTACGAAACCAGTTCCCACCTGGGTAACAAAGAAGGATGATCCATATCTAGCCCCTCCTATTTCTTATTTATTAACAGCTCCTAAGAGAAGTAGGGGGATATTCTCTATATATTAAATTGGTTATTCCGGTTGCTTGAAGGCGCGTATTCTGCTTTATCGGTACTTTGTTCCTACACCAGTTTTAATAACTTATATGTTATGTCCACTACAACCCCTTTACTCATGAGGATATCCAAACTCTCGTTGAAAGGCTTAAGAGATGCCTTAAAGGACAAGTTCTTACAGGCCGTAGTAACTAACTACCTATAGAAGACAGCGCCTTAGGAAGGAATGGAATAAGGGATGACCTTTCCTATCTTCTGGTCTGCAATTGATTCTTCAAACTCTGTAACCGAGGAGTTTAAATTAGCCCCAACCGCTGGAACCGGGATTGGAGCCGGCACTTCGGGAGGACTATGTGGAGCCGAGGGGGAGCCCCAGTCCACTATAGGGGAGAGTTCACTCCAGTTAGGGGAATTACCAGCGGCTTCGACCACTCTAGCTACTGGCTTCTGTGGGGGGGGCATCTCCCTCCCCCATCTTTTTCCTCCATACCCTTGAGCCCGTACACATGAAGCCATTAGTGCAAAAGGAACGGGTCCTTGATCCTCGCTGACCCACATTTAAAGAAATAAGGATAAGAAAGGCATTCTCCAGCCAGTAGGTTGGTTGAATGATCAATGCCTTTGCTCCTGGGCTCAACCTCAGGATCTTCCTGGGGCTCACTCGCCCCAATGCTTCCAGTGAACCCCCGTATCAGCTAACAACTCTTTTGGCCGACTCCGAGGAATCACTTCAAACAAACTCTAATAGGTTATGGGCCCGGAGATAGATTCGAATACGGAGGAGGGTTCGGTGGGAACAGATTGAATTCGCCTTATTGGCTGGGATAACAAAACATGGATCGGTGGCCCCAGCTTGGTTCCAATAGGTGGCGATGAGAGAGATGCTTATTTACATCATTATGAATGCATGCTCGGTTCCGGTGCAGAGGAATCAACAGCTGGGGAGTGGAGCTGGTTGCCGGAGAGATAACTGGAGGGATCGGGAGAGCCAGGTGGGCTTCCTTCCCTCCATGGTTCAGCTTCTCTGGGAAGGACTGGGACTCGAGATAGATAAATAGCGGGGGGCTGCTGGAAGGTGCCTCCATTGATTCAATTCCCTCTAAGCGGAACCTTTACCTCGAACTGCTATCATCACTATCCACGTAAATCCGGATCTATCATTGCAGGCCACGCAGGCGGTTACCAACCAAAAAGAGACATTTTGACTCGCCCCGGGAGAACTTCTCTTCGTTCCGCTCGCTTGTGATCAGATAACATGCTGGGGGTGAGCACCTACCGAGAATGCATTGCAGCTGCTTTAGACAGACAATGGAGGAATCGAAGGAGTTAGATGCACCTTATCAACTTCTCTGGATGCTGCCTTCGTTTCCCCTGCTGCCTGCTTTAGAAGCAACGAAAGAGAGAGACTCCCCTCAGAACCTGTAATCTTAAATGCACCGAAGGCGGCATTGATATAGGAACTCTTGGCAGCAGAGGAGCAAAGGCGGGTGTTGAGGAGAGGAACGATGGATCCAACTACAAGAAAGACTCGGTGTTGACTCTGTGTATAAAAAAGGAAAGGGCGGCCGGCAAGCTGGGCCATTCCTCGTTCAATCAGTAAACTGGGCATTGAAAGAGGGGGAGCACCCCTTCTAGTCCGGAGATCCGAGGCCTCTGGAGAACCACGACCGGGACTGCCTCTGACTCCGACTCAATGGATTATGGGTCAACGGATGAAACCATTGCCTTTGACCCAGTGGTTGATGCCCCATGTAGTCCATGCCCCCGCTCCCTCCAATTATTAGCCGACTCGATCCATAACTTGCTGGTGGCTCTCCCTCCGACCATGGCGCTGAATCTGCAGAAACTAAGCCAGAATTGGTTCTCCTTCTTATTCCCACCCAACCCGCGCCGGCCGCATCGGGATATGCAACTGCAGTAGCTCGAACCGGATCAAATCCAACTCGGGCAACTAGGGCAACTATATTTGGGAATGGTGATTCAACTGTTGAAAAGCCACCAGTTACGGGAGCATAGGGGGGAGTACCCCCTTTGGGATTCAAGCCAGTTTATCACCGGTAAGCTTGACCTTTGTTCCTAACCCACCCCTGTCAAGTATGAATACTGACTGAAGTAAAGTCGAAGACTGCAGGAAGCTAAGCAAAGCCTAAGCTCACGACCGAAGCCACGCCAAAGCCCACCAAGACCGAAGGTAGCCTAGAATCCACGTCCCATACAAAGGGACTCCAAAGATACATGGCTAGTTATGGAAAGGGCCTAGGAAGCACTTGATATAATTTGTGAGCTATGGCCTTTACCCCGTAGAATAAGATAGATCCGGCTACTCTCAGTGGTAGTCTAACATAAGCGTTTGCTCCTGGGGACGATTTTAGACAATACAATATAGGCAGATCCAGTTCAAAGCGCAGTCCCAATTTCAGTAGCAGCGTCGGTAGAGTTATAATCCATTGATTCGGTGGTTGCATAGAAGTGGTTCTCATGTTGAAGGATGCATTGGATATAATAGCAAGTGCGTATTTCCCGTATCAATCAATGGGTTCTCAAGCTGCCCCTGCTATAGGTGGTGCCTGCGCCTTAGATGATGCTGCTTTTTCAACTACTACCATAGAGACCTTGACACACGAAGCTATTGGTCCATCAGCTGCTGAGGGCTCACTTCCCGTCCGATCGTTAAACCGGGAAGGTCAAAAGCACTATTAGGCACTTTTAAGCGCTGTGACTCTATTCCAAGACGATATTCCATATTTAGGGAAGGGAAAGAGATTAGTCAAGTAGATTAATCAAGATCAGAAGGCTTGATAGGAAGGCTTTTAGGAGGAAGTGCTCAAGTAGTCCAGTCCGGGGAGACTATAGCTCAGTCGAAGTTCTAATATCACTCAAGGTTGTGAGCAAAGAAAGTGATTTTAGAACTATAGTCCAGGAAAGTCTCCATATCTTGAATAGGAGTCAGTGTGCAAGGGAAGTCAAGGAAAGTCAACGTTGTAAGCCAGTCAAGTAAGCAAGTATCCGTCCCTGCTGTCCAAGGCTTTTGAATCAGTCTCCTGCCTGCGAAAGAGCTCAAAAATAACATATTCTCATAAATAACTTCTATAGATAGAAAGTGGGAAGTCGCTTTTCAGACTAGAGACTAGAAGAAAGAGAGTGGGTTTGATGGCTTCTATCCTCCCGGTATTCCCACAACAGCGGATCAAACCTCAGGTATTCCCGGTGGAGTGCATTCATCCTTTGTGATTCTAGAAGATTCACTTGCGAAAGATGAAGTAGGGGGAGGAAGGCTTTCTCTTTCTGTCCACGCGGGCAAGCAAGTAGGAGTAGGAGTCCCAATGTTGATGGTTTCCGTAGAGAGGATAGCCCGTAGCTCACTGAAGGAAGTGTGAAAGTAAGCAAGCAAAGTCTCAACCCGAAATCAATAGCCCGCAAGAAATAGAAAGGAGAAAGCCCATCTCTTTCCAGTAGTATGTAGCTTGACTTCCTTGAACTTCTATGGAGGGCTTAGTTTGCGCAGTTGAGTGGCGCTTGTTGAATACCTCTCGTAGGCCTGATCTCAACAATTACATATATAAATGGAAGTCAGTCGCTCGGATGATTGCCTTTCTTTCCTTCGCTAATGGGCACGCTAGTTCCCGCAGGGCGGGAGATTGGGATTGAGAAACGGAAGGCGCCAGGAGAGGCTGAGGACGAAAG